TGATAGTTATAGGCCTCTTGAATCTTCTTTAGTCCCTATTTTTATTTTGATAGGAATTATCTTGTTGAGACCCTATGAATCAATTAAAACCTAAGATTCATACTAGAACCACGATGATTGAATAAAGCCCCCAGGCTAAGCTCAAAGGTTCTCTGAGTAAGAACCTTTGATCATCACTTATTCAATTAAGAAATGAAATGCCTAAACAAAATTCAGAGAAACATTTGATTTGTCCGTTGGGCAAAATAAACATAATTTTGAAGGAAAAAACCTTTATATTTATATATATATTTTATAATATATTATAAAATATAATTCAAAGAATCTTTGAAATTTTTTTTTATTTAATCCAGTCGCGAGGTCTGAATAGTAGGTATGAATCATAGTTCAAATATCTTGATCTATTCCATATATTCCGTGCTCCAGATACAAAAATGAATATCCGACGAGGCAGAACCCATCTCTCTCAAGATGACAGACCATTATCTGTACTATCAATAGGATCAATTATAACAAGTCACACACTCATATTCCGGAAATACAGAAACAAAGGAATTCCACGGTCGAACTGCCAGAATGGCCTAGAAATCCGCGCCCTGAGTGATTCATTTTGGATTGAAAAGCTAGGACTTCATGATTTTTTTTATTTTTATGGATCTAATTCATTGAAATTCCATCCAGCAAAACGGAAGAATTATAAATCTCCAAAATAATAGATAGGAATACCGCAAATAGAGCCATTGCGATCCCCATCAAAGGGGTAGTTCCCCACCCAGGAGCTACTTTCCCATATTCCGAATTCAAAGGTTTCAATAAACTGCCTACATTAGTTTGTCTTGGACCAGATCTAGAACTACCCTCGACGGTTTGTGTAGCCATAAATCCTATTGCATTGGTTGAGATCGGTTGACTTTGTATACGATTCCGTTGTAAATAAACGATCTTATCATAAATCCATTGTGGTCTTGAAATTTTATAATAATGGAAACAGCAACCCTAGTCGCCATCTTTATATCTGGTTTACTTGTAAGTTTTACTGGGTATGCCTTATATACCGCTTTTGGGCAACCCTCTCAACAACTAAGAGATCCATTCGAGGAACACGGGGACTAGTTGAAGTAAAGTAATGAGCCTCCCAATATAGGAGGCTCATTACTTTACTTCAACTTAGATAATGTAAGATTGAAAAATCATTTCTTAGTAGGAACCTTAGGAGGCTCTCTAAAAAAAATAGCGAAAAAAATGATTCCTAGAGTCGAGACTAAGAGGAATGTATAAACCAATGCTTCCATAAATTTGATTGTGGTTTACAATTATAGCTTCCACACCTATTCATTTGGGATCATCTCCCAGATTAAGAAAGGACAAGAGTCAAAGAAAGGGCGGTGATTCAAATCAAAATTTCTCTGGTACTCTATGTCAAAGTTAAATCACAAAAATACAATAGAGGCGAAAGATACAAGAGCAGTGTTGTATCAGACTACTTGTCTCCTTGTAGTTGGATCTCCAAGTTTTTGGAATGCTCCAAATTCCACTTGAGCATCCAAATCTGGGTCAATACCAGCAAAAACATCTCTGAACAAGGTTCTAGCACCATGCCAAATGTGTCCGAAAAAGAAGAGTAAAGCAAACGAAGCATGTCCAAAAGTGAACCAACCCCTTGGGCTGCTACGAAAAACACCATCAGATTTCAAAGTAGCACGATCTAATTCAAAAATTTCACCCAATTGAGCACGTCTAGCATATTTTTTCACAGTAGCAGGATCACTATAACTGACTCCATCAAGTTCGCCACCATAGAATTCAACAGTTACTCCTACTTGTTCGACACTATACTTCGATTCTGCCCTTCTAAAAGGAACATCGGCTCTTACAATTCCGTCTCCGTCTACCAAAACTACTGGAAATGTTTCAAAAAAAGTAGGCATACGACGTACAAAAAGCTCGCGCCCTTCTTTATCTCTAAAGACGGGATGTCCTAACCATCCAACGGCTATTCCATCCCCGTTGTCCATCGAGCCCGCTCTAAATAATCCCCCTTTTGCTGGGTTATTGCCAATGTAATCATAAAAAGCTAATTTTTCGGGAATTTTAGACCAAGCTTCTGATAAATTCAGATTTTCGGATAGTCCGGCACCAACCCTTCTATATATTTCTTGCTGGAAGTATCCTTGATCCCATTGATAACGAGTGGGACCAAATAATTCGATCGGGGTAGTTGCTGAGCCATACCACATAGTTCCAGCAACAACAAAAGCTGCAAAAAAGACAGCAGCGATACTACTGGAAAGGACCGTTTCAATATTACCCATACGTAATCCTTTGTATAGGCGTTGGGGCGGGCGGACACTAAGGTGGAATAGACCCGCCAATATCCCCAAGGTACCTGCTGCAATATGATGAGAGGCTATTCCTCCCGGAACAAAAGGATCAAAACCTTCTACCCCCCATGCAGGATTTACAGATTGGACTTTTCCAGTTAGTCCATAAGGATCGGACACCCATATTCCAGGACCATACAAACCTGTTACATGAAATGCACCAAACCCAAAGCAAGCTAACCCTGAGAGAAATAAATGAATTCCAAAGATCTTGGGCAAATCCAAAGAAGGTTTTCCTGTACGTTCATCGGAGAATATTTCGAGATCCCAATATACCCAATGCCAGATAGCTGCCAAGAAGCACAAACCAGAAAAGACAATATGCGCCGCGGCCACACCTTCGTAACTCCAAATACCCGGATTCGTTATAGTCCCTCCTGTGATACTCCAACCACCCCATGAATTGGTTATTCCTAAACGAGTCATGAAGGGTATAACGAACATACCTTGTCTCCACATTGGATCAAGAACGGGGTCAGAGGGATCAAAAACGGCTAATTCGTATAGAGCCATTGAACCGGCCCAACCAGAGACGAGAGCTGTATGCATTATATGTACAGCAAGCAACCGACCGGGATCATTCAATACGACGGTATGAACACGATACCAAGGCAAACCCATAGAAATACCCCTTTATCAAAGAAAAATAGACACCATGTAACTTTATCGCATTGGAAAAGAAAGACTATGCTATGGACCTCTCCCTTTCAGTGGATTATTTCGGAGCAAGGGTTAATATTTATTTAATTCCATTTCATTGGTAATAATGGAACAATTCTGTTCGTAGGAACAAAGATAAGCAGATCTATTCTATACCCGATAAGTACCAATACGCAATGGGGGATTGGTCCCATTTTTCTATGAGCGAATGCCTAGATACTAGTTCATCATTCGAACAGCCCGACCCATTCGTAATAATTTTTTTTTCATATAATTTTTTTTCATTTAGTCTTATTCTATGAACTTTCCAATCTAGGGATAAAATACGACATTACGTTTTCACATCAAAGTAAAATTTAGTATTTAACTCCCCTTTCTTTCAGTTGATGCCTATTGGTGTTCCAAAAGTACCTTTTCGGATTCCTGGAGAGGAAGATGCGGTTTGGGTTGACGTATAGTGCGGCTTGTCAGACATATTGGGTCATATGGGATTTCCCCGTTCTCTCCCCCGATCGAGATACCCTCTGTTTCGCCCAAAAAAGATTGCTTGAACCATGAATAAAAAATTTGGAGCGTGAAATGAAATTAGATCTATTTTTGAGGGGGTAGAAATCAATATTATCAATTATAAAAATTTATGGTTGGCTTGGTTGGACCAATAAAATGAAGTATCCAGGCTCCGTTCAAAAAATACCCAATTGGGTAATATTAATATATGTATGATTACCACTTGTATCATTAGTGATTACTTTATAGGATATGAGCGATCTCAAGCTGCCAATCAATGAAATAATATGATGACTACACCGAATAGTTGTTGTAAGGTTTTTTTTAAGAAAGGCATGAAATGAATTGAAAAAGTCGTACCAAAAAAAGTGGTATTGGGATCATTTGTCCTATATGTGCAAATTGAAATCGGGTGGATCTTTACCCGGAGTAGAGCATAAACCTAAAATAATTGAGTAGGCCCATTCAGGAACAAGAAAATTACATCGTAATTTGGGTTGAATTTCGATGAAACAATACATCAATGAGAGGTTAATTCGATTAGTTTAGTGAATTCTTTTCTTTTTTTTTTATTTTTACGGAGAGACGCGCAAAAAATCATCTTTCTTAAAAAATATAGAAGAAAAGCCCCTTCCATTAGGAGGTAGAAAAGTCCTACTATAAAAAAGAAAGAAGGAGGGCTGGAATCAACACATTGATTCTTTTTTTCGCAATTTTTTTGAACCGTATGCATCCAAAGGTGCGTGTACGGTTCCTAAGGGATAAAATTTTGTCCTAATCAACCGACTTCATCGAGAAAGATTACTTTTTTTAGGCCAAGAGGTTGATAGCGAGATCTCAAACCAAATTATTGGACTTATGGTATATCTCAGCCTAGAGGATGAGACCAGGGATCTTTATTTGTTTATAAACTCTCCCGGCGGAGGGGTATTATCCGGAGTAGCCCTTTATGATACTATGCAATTTGTGCCACCAGATGTACATACAATATGCATGGGATTAGCCGCTTCAATGGGATCTTTCCTCCTGGCCGGAGGAGAAATTACCAAACGTATAGCATTCCCTCACGCTTGGCGCCAATGAGTTTTTATTTGAGAGAAAAAAGAAGACTATGCCTTCGCGATATGTAATATGAATATTAAGTAATAATAGCATGGCACTTCGAGTTCGATATGAACAAACCATTATTGTTTTTTCATAACATGAGATTATGTATCGGGCGAGTAATATGAGACAAAAGGGATTTCGGATTTGATCTTATCTATCCGGGATTCATTTCAGCGTCACAAACTTTTTTGTTTTCACACCAGAAGTCTCTTTCCAATATTTATGTTATGAAAGAGTACTAAAATGAAAAAAAAAAGATCATTTTTATTTGTTTGATCGGATCAAAAAGAAACTTTGGGATTGCTGAATCACATACGAGATAAATTTAAAATATAGAAAGCAACGGAACCATCATAGTATTTTTTAACTCCTCTTAAAAGAAGGGTGGTAAATGGATCACTTAACAAATTGTGTCTGATGTATGCTATTTCTCTTTTTCCTCGACGGAAAGGAAAAGTAAATTCCATTGTGGAGCCGTATGCACAAAAAATGCCTGTACGGTTGTTCAATTAGAATATATTCTAATTTTTTTGTTATTCTTTATCTCTTTCCTTCGTCCAATAATACGAGATCTAGAAACCTTTCATTATGTTATATCATCAGGGTAATGATCCACCAACCTGCTAGTTCTTTTTATGAGGCGCAAACGGGAGAATTTGTCCTAGAAGCGGAAGAACTGCTGAAAATCCGCGAAACCGTCACAAGGGTTTATGTACAAAGAACGGGCAAGCCTTTATGGGTTGTATCGGAAGACATGGAAAGGGATGTTTTTATGTCAGCAACAGAAGCCCAAGCTCATGGAATTATTGATCTTGTAGCGGTCGAAAATGCCGGGGATTTCACGTAAATCCGTGATTTCATTTTAAACCAAACCATAATTTATAATTTGCATGAACCTACATTTCGTGTTTTTTCTACTCTGCTTACCGGGGTAAATTAACTAAATTTATATTTAAATAAATATATATTTATATTTAAATAAATATATTAATATTAAAATTATATTAAAAATATATATATTTTAAAAATATATATATAGGGTAAAAAAAAATATATATATATAGGGTAAAAAAAATAGAAATAATTCATAATCATCTGGTTAGGATTGATCTAAACCAGCCCATTTTTTATATATGATTTAGCATGCCAACTATTAAACAACTTATTAGAAACACAAGACAGCCAATAAAAAATGTAACAAAATCCCCCGCTCTTCGGGGATGTCCTCAGCGTCGAGGAACATGTACTAGGGTGTATGTGCGACTCGTTCAGATCATGAGCTGGAAAAAAAGAAAAGAAAGGAACATTTTTTCCAGTATCAATGACCAGTACCAATGAATAGGATAGAAAAATTCCATTCAATATATAAATCTAAAAAACCTCCATTGTGTATTAAATTTATGGTTTCTATTGGTGCAAATCCAATCACTTCAATGGGAGATGAGAAGCAATTCTCCATTGGTAACAAAAGGTTATCCATTAAGCGGGGGGAAATCCTATTTAAGAAGCAAAACAATTATGCTCTCACTCTTGCAAGAACGGACGAACATGGTCAGCTACCTAGCGAACCCTTTTAATTAAATACCGTTACTGTATGGGTAGATCTCATTGTGAAAAGACCTATTATTGGATAATTCATGGGTAGAGTCAAAGAATGTGAACTGTACAAGTTACTAATAACATTGATTAAATGAGGGAAGGGACTCCGGTGTATAGAGAGGACCTCACCGTTTAAGAAGCAACCATAGAAACGATGGAACCCACTATTTTTTATCCATTTTCCTTTACTATTTATTGATATTGATACTTTTTACTATACTCAACTTAATTTCAAATTTACTATTTTGTTGCTACCTAGTATCAATACAATTTCTTATTTCGAGGTTAAACGCCTGGAAAAATCGTGGTTGGGAAGGTCATAGTAGCAAAAGCCATTGGAATTTTTTTTTATACATCGGAAGAATCCGTTTTGTTATTAATAGACCAGGAAAGGGGAAAAGAATGGCTGAAAGAAAATAAATCAATTAGTTATTCATCAAAGTTTAATTTGATTCAATGACCAGAATTAGACGCGGGTATATAGCTCGGAGACGTAGAACAAAAATTCGTTTATTTGCATCAACTTTTCGAGGGGCTCATTCAAGACTTACTCGAAGTACTATTCAACAGAAAATGAGAGCCTTGGTTTCTGCTCATCGGGATAGGGGCAGGCAAAAGAGAAATTTTCGCCGTTTGTGGATCACTCGGATAAATGCAGCAATTCGCGAGAGTGGGGTATCCTATAGTTATAGTAGATCAATACATAATCTGTACAAGAGGCAGTTGTTACTTAATCGTAAAATACTTGCACAAATAGCCATATCAAATATGAATTGTCTTTACATGATTTCCAATAAGATCATTAAATAAGGAGATTGGAAGGAATACACCACCATAATGATTTAAACAGGGGCCCCCGGAGAATGAGCTCCGGGAAAGTACAGTAGAAATTAATAAAATAGTAAAAATGAATGAACACATTTCAATAACAAAAAGAATAAATCTTTTTGACTTTACGATTTTTTTCTTACAACGTGACAATCCAATATGGATTCTCTAAATTTTCGAACAAAAAGAAATCTGAGTTGGGGTTCGGATTGGAATTTTTATTCAATTGAGGAATAGGCCTATCTATTTATTTCTAGTTCGAGGACCTGTAGTTCTAGGAGTCGACTCAGTTCTTTCAAATTGTTTCTCATTATTAAGAAAAGGTAACAAAGATAAAATACGAGCTTGTTTTATAGCAATAGTAATTAATCGTTGTTGTTTCAAAGTCAATCTATTCACTCGTCTAGATAATATTTTTCCTTGTTCACTAATAAATCGACTAATTAAACTCATGTTTCTATAATCAATTCGATCCCCCGACCCAATTGGGGGTAAACGCCTACGAAAAGATCGCTTGGATTTAAGAAAAAGTCGCTTGGATTTATCCATGGTTTATTCCTTATCTTTAAAATACTATTTCTTAATTTCTAATTTTGTAATTTTGGATCCGCCCGAAATAGGATTTGGTTGTTTTATTTTTAGAATTTATATATTATTATAATATGTAATTATATGTAATTTATTCCTGTTCCTTGAAGGGGTGGGGTTACACACGCATTACATACACTTTAGCTATTTCTTTATCTCCCCATGAATCGTATGCTTGTAACAATAGCGGCAAAATTTTCTCAATTCCAATCGACTAGGCGTATTGTGTCGATTCTTTTGAGTAATATATCTGGAAATGCCCCTTGATTCCTTATTAATATCGTTTCGTACACAACTGTTACATTCCAAAATAACTCTTACTCTGACATCCTTACCCTTGGCCATGAGCCTCCTTTTTATTTTGGATTCACTCAACTCTTCCATTTTCGATCCGAAACGAAGAAGAAAAAAGAAGTTGCTGAATCGAAAACCTGTTCTGAAATATTTCCTTTCAATCAATAGATAAATAATAAGTAATACAATGATTTCTAACTATCAATTAGTTCTAATATCGGTATTTTTTTAATTATCTTGTATCCTTTTTGTTGTCCTCGACCCTTATTTCCTTTCCATTTCTGTTCTCCCTCTTCCCTCTATTAATTCAGCTTGAACCCGAGTTTCATTGCGGGCGAATCTTCTTTGATTCTTTCTCTTTACTTCTTTTTTTTAGTATAAAAAAACGGAGAGTAAAGAACAAAACAAAGAAAGGGGGTTAATCAAAGATAATTTATCGTATCTCTAATCTTCTTCATTCCTAACTAGAATGAAAAAAAAGGGAATGTCAACGCATCTGGGAATAAACGATTGATCTCTATTAATAGACCTGCTAAAGAGCCGAACCATAGAGTGCTTAACACGGGTGCCACGGAGAGATATGTTTTTATATCTCGCATTGAAAATCCTCCTTTTTTATTGTAATACATATATGATCAGATATATATGGAGGTAAGGATCACTTGTATTTGTACGCGGAATCCCTAACAAAAATTGGTATATATAACGTATAACGGCCCGGTAGATGATATTTTCCTTTCTTTACAACAGAAAAAGACGTCCACTTACTTTCTGAACATTACTGATACAAATTGATTTATATGTTGGGTTTAATTTCTAATAATATATAGAATAGAATTCTTTAATATTCTAATTATAATATATGTAGTATTATATGAGAATATGTTATATGAGACGAAAAAAAAGAAAAGACAAGAGATATTGTATATCAATGGAGGAAATAACGATGTGGAAAACAAGACGAGGATTCTCTACAATGACACTGTAGTCCAATTGAAAGGGATGTAGCGCAGCTTGGTAGCGCGTTTGTTTTGGGTACAAAATGTCACGGGTTCAAATCCTGTCATCCCTATCTATTACTTCTCCTATGTACAGTAATGATTGATCAATTGAGATCAATGAAAATGGGACATACATAAATAATCCTATATGATACTATAATGCATGCAAGATATAGTGGGGTTCAAAAAAAAAAAAATCCCTTGATTTTTTATATTTGATAGGAAAGCGCTCTTAGTTCAGTTCGGTAGAACGTGGGTCTCCAAAACCCGATGTCGTAGGTTCAAATCCTACAGAGCGTGATTCTGTTCTTCTTGTTTCAAATTACAATGAAATAACTTTACTAACTTGAGCAGCAACTCAAATTTGACCTCCTCCTTTCTTTAATTCGCAGGAGGTCAATCAAAAAAAGAGATGTTATTTAAAAAGAGATGTTACTTAATCAAAGGTCCAACTGATCGCCGCGTCTGTATTGCAAATATGCAGTTACGAATAATCCAGCCAAAGTAATAGGAATTAGGCCTAACACGATTCCAAAAAGTAAAACTTCAATCATTTCAATTTTTTTGAAAGGGTAGGTAAAAGGAAGAGGTAATATCTATCCCTAAATATTAATCCAAATCGCTCATGAATCTCAATAACCAAGAATTTGCAATTTACATGGGAAGGAACTATGGACTACCTGGAATCTCACAAAAATTTGTATTTTTATGAATTGTTGATTCAATCAATTTCAAATAAGTCGTATCTTGCTCAGACCAATAAATAGAGCTGAGGTTATAGTTAAAGCCGCCAGTAGAAAACCAAAATAACTAGTTATAGTAGGCATGAAGGAACTAAATGGGATATTTCTATTTATACATATGTTTATGAAACACTTACCTAAGTTTCTATTTTTGAGAAATATATACAAGATAAGAAAAAGACCAATTGAGAAAATCAGCCTCAATTGAAAGCTTTTGATTTCATTTATCATTCATTTCATTATAGGCGGCACAAACAAAGATAGAGTGGCAGAAGTCAAGTAAAAAAAAATA